TCTATCAACAATATGAAGAATATTTAATGTATTTAAAAAAACCTGGATGCAGCAATGAAAACATAAATCTAACATGTTATGATACATATAGTAGTGGAGGCCTATGGGACAAAAAATAAATCCACTTGGTTTCAGACTTGGTACAACCCAAAGTCATCATTCTCTTTGGTTTGCACAACCAAAAAAGTATTCTGAGGGTTTAGAAGAAGATAAAAAAATACGAGACTGTATTAAAAATTATGTCCAAAAAAATATAAGAATATCCTCTGGTATGGAGGGAATTGCACGTATCGAAATTCAAAAAAGAATCGATCTCATTCAGATCATAATCTATATGGGATTTCCTAAATTATTAATTGAAGATAAACCCCGAAGAGTCGAAGAATTACAGATGAATGTTCAAAAAGAACTTAATTGTGTCAATAGAAAACTCAACATTGCTATTACCCGAATTTCCAATCCGTATGGGCATCCTAATATTCTTGCAGAATTTATAGCTGGCCAATTAAAAAATCGCGTTTCTTTTCGAAAAGCAATGAAAAAAGCTATTGAATTAACTGAACAGGCGAATACAAAAGGAATTCAAGTACAAATTGCAGGACGTATCGACGGAAAAGAAATTGCACGTGTTGAATGGATCAGAGAAGGCAGAGTTCCTTTACAAACAATTGAAGCTAAAATTGATTATTGTTCCTATACAGTTCGAACTATTTATGGGGTTTTAGGAATAAAAATTTGGATATTCGTAGACGAAGAATAAAAAAATTTTATTTGTCTTTATATTTTATCCAACGATAAAAAACGAAAACTATGTAGTATAACACTATACAGTAATACAAATTTGCAGTCTTCTTTTTTATTTTTAAGAAAAAAATAAGCAATTCTATAAGGTTGAATAAAAATTTCCATCAAAACTCCTTTGATATAATTGCTATGCTTAGTGTGTGACTCGTTGGTTTAGGATTCGATTAGATTACGATAAAAAAAAAAGAACTTACCTATAAGAGCAACTAATAACTATAGCATTAATAAATAACCTAAGCAACTCATTGCTTCGCATTATCTGGATCCAAAAAAATCAGTCAAGATATGGTAGGCTGATCATATCATTGTAGCAACTGACTTAAAAAAAAAAAAGAATAAAGAAAGATGATTATTAAGTTATGAAAGGTAATCGAAAAGTATGCGGATAAATGGAAGGATGAAAGAAAGAGAGAAAAAATTGAATATTAATGATATATGATTCCAATTTGGAAAATCTATGAGGTCGCTGTAAGAAAAGCAATGTAATAAAGCATCAATACAGATTCATTCATAATAATTAGATAAATCTGTTCCGAAAACAAAAAATTAAGAGCCTTGAGCCAATAAAAACTGAGAAAATTGACTCAAAAAAAAATAAAAAAATGAAATTCAAAATTTCATGTAAAAGCTCCATTGTAGAATACAGGCCTAATGATTAATCAAGAAGCGATGGGAACGACGGAACCCATGAATATATAGGATTCTAGTGAAAAACAAATCTTAGTAATTCATTGGACAGGATGGCGGAATAAACCAGAAACTTTATTATCTATTCTGATTTTGATTCTGAGACCTCTAGGGATAAAAAGCAAACTTAAATAGGTATTGAAAGAGTAAATATTCGCCGGCGAAAAATTTGTTTTTTTTTTTCAAATAAAACAAAGTAATAAAAGACGAAAAAAACAATGAAAAAGAGAAAATAAAATAAGGATTTGTTAGAATATTCTAACTCTAACAAAAACTACATTTGTAATGATGATATTACGTTATTTTTAAATAAATAGAAATCTAATTAATCTTTTTGATTCTATTTTGAAAAAGACATACACAAATTTAGAAGAGATAAGATGAAATTTTTTAAAATACCATGATTAATGATTAATAGGATTAATCATTAACTACATCTATATCTTAATTAGTCCTTTTATTCGCGAGGAGCTGGATGAGAAGAAACTCTCACGTCCAGTTCTGTAGTAGAGATGGAATTTATAATTTAGAAAAAAACCATCAACTATAACCCAAAAAGAACCAGATTTCGTAAACAACATCGAGGAAGACTAAAAGGAATATCCTCTCGTGGGAATCGTATTTGTTTTGGCAGATATGCTCTTCAAACACTTGAACCCGCTTGGATCACATCTAGACAAATAGAAGCAGGGCGGCGAGCAATGACACGAAATGTACGGCGTGGTGGAAAAATTTGGGTACGTATATTTCCAGACAAGCCAGTTACAGTAAGACCCGCGGAAACGCGTATGGGTTCTGGGAAAGGATCCCCAGAGTACTGGGTAGCTGTGGTTAAACCAGGTAAAATCCTTTATGAAATGGGTGGTGTACCCGAAAATATAGCCAGAAAAGCTATTTCAATAGCGGCATCAAAAATGCCTATAAAAACCCAATTCATTATTTCTGAATAGGAATATAGAATGAAAAAGCTAAATAACATTTAAGGATAAAAAGATTATAAGTTTTCTTTTTTTGACAAACAATATTTTTTTACTTCGTCCTTTGCATTAAAAGAAGAGATACAAAAATATGATTCAACCACAAACCTATTTGAATGTAGCAGACAACAGCGGGGCTCGAGAATTGATGTGTATTCGAATAATAGGAGCTAGTAATCGCCGCTATGCTCATATTGGTGATGTTATTGTTGCTGTAATCAAGGAAGCAATCCCAAATACTCCTCTAGAAAGATCAGAAGTGATCAGAGCTGTAATTGTACGTACTTGTAAAGAACTCAAACGTAACAATGGGACGATAATACGATATGATGACAATGCCGCAGTTGTCATTGATCAAGAAGGAAATCCAAAAGGAACTCGAGTTTTTGGGGCGATCCCACGGGAATTGAGACAATTAAACTTTACTAAAATCGTTTCATTAGCTCCTGAGGTATTATAAGACCTAAATATCGATAGTTTAGTATAGGATTAATTAATAAAATGATATTGAAATCAAATTTATTAATAGATTGTGTATCACGCATATACCCTTAATAATTTTATATATTAATAATTGAATTAATATATTAATATATAATTCGTCTCTATCTATATATAAATAAAAGAAAAAGAACATGTTGATTATATCAAAATTATAGAACAATAAGGAATTTTAACTTATCATGGGGAAAGACACTATTGCTGATATAATAACCTCTATACGAAATGCTGACATGAATAGAAAAGGAACGGTTCGGATAGGATCGACTAACATCACCGAAAGCATTGTTAAAATACTTTTACGAGAGGGTTTTATCAAAAACGTAAGGAAGCATCGCGAAAACAATCAATATTTTTTGATTTTAACCCTAAGACATAGACGAAATAAGAAAGAATCCTATAAAACGATTTTAAATTTAAAGAGAATAAGCCGACCGGGTCTACGAATCTATTCTAACTCTCAACGAATTCCACGAATTTTAGGCGGAATAGGAATTGTAATCCTTTCGACTTCTCAAGGTATAATGACAGACCGAGAAGCTCGACTAAAAAGAATCGGCGGAGAAATTTTGTGTTATATATGGTAATCCTTCTAATATAAAAATTGGATATCCGGAACTTACCATTTGTGAAAAAAAGGGGGGGTTGTGTAATACCACCCCTGCTAAAAAAATTTAGAATTTTTGACCCCGAATGAAATTAAAGAAAAAAAAATGAATTAATCAACGTTTTCTTTATGAATCACTCCCGAGCGGCATGGTTCGATTTTCTTTAGATACTAAAGATTTGTTTAATTTTAGGTCATGCTTCTGAAAGGATTCGACATATTTTTGTATATTTTTGTATAAGTATACCTATAGGAGAAAAAGGTAAAAATTTTAGTAAGTTCTTAGGTATAAGTTAATCGGGAGACAGCCACTTTCGAGACTCCATAACAAGGATTCAAATGAGTAAGTGGTTTTTTCAAATTCAACATTCCTTTCACGACGATACAATTCAAGATTCAAAAATATCAAGAAACCTTTTTTTCGTCTAACAATAAGTATATTCAGAGAATTAAGGAATAACAACTATGAAAATAAGGGCTTCCGTTCGTAAAATTTGTGAAAAGTGTCGGCTAATCCGTAGGAGGGGACGAATTATAGTAATTTGTTCCAACCCGAGGCATAAACAAAGACAAGGATAATCTTACTAAAGGAAATAAAGGAAAGGGGCACTTCAAAGGAGCTAGCAAAAAAAAAGGTCCGTTTTGGTATGAAATGGATATATCCATATATTTCTTGTGAAATGAAAAAATATGGCAAAATCTATATTAAGAATTGGTTCACGTAAAAATACACGTAGTGGTTCACGTAAAAATGTACGTAGAATACCAAAGGGAGTTATTCATGTTCAAGCAAGTTTCAACAATACCATTGTGACCGTTACAGATGTACGGGGTCGGGTGATTTCTTGGTCCTCCGCGGGTACTTGTGGATTCAGGGGTACAAGAAGAGGAACACCTTTTGCTGCTCAAACCGCAGCGGGAAATGCTATTCGAGCAGTAGTGGATCAAGGTATGCAACGAGCTGAAGTAAGGATAAAAGGCCCTGGACTGGGAAGAGATGCAGCATTACGAGCTATTCGTAGAAGCGGTATACTTTTAAGTTTCGTACGAGATGTAACCCCTATGCCACATAATGGTTGTAGACCCCCTAAAAAAAGACGTGTATAGAATGAAATAAAGGCTGAAAGGGTTTCAAGAGAAATAAATGATTCAATGATCTGATCAAATAAAATTACTATGGTTCGAGAGAAAGTCAAAGTATCTACTCGGACACTACAGTGGAAGTGTGTTGAATCAAGAAGAGACAGTAAGCGTCTTTATTATGGACGCTTTATTCTGTCTCCACTTATGAAAGGTCAAGCCGACACAATAGGCATTGCGATGCGAAGAGCTTTACTTGGGGAAATAGAAGGAACATGTATTACACGTGCAAAATCTGAGAACATACCACATGACTATTCTAACATAATAGGTATTCAAGAATC